CTGCATGGCCCAATTAATAGTTCAAGTCACACACTCCCATAATCCATCCTCTCTTCGGAAAATCCACTTCAACTATTCGTATCAATTAAGAAATACAATACTTCGTAGTTGAAGAGAAGTATCCAAATAACATGTCTTATTTTTTCAATAATCCATATTTGTAGCAATGAATCCATATTTGTAGCAATGAAATAATATTGTTCCTTCCCGATATGATATATGATCAATTACAAATATCTATGATCTGTCTTCTCTATAAAGGACCCGAAATACCTTGCTTACGTATCATTGGAAAGTGCATTAACATAAATACGGCAGTAAGAAGAGGCAATACGAAAGTGTGTAAACTATAAAAACGAGTCAAAGTGGATTGGCCCACACTAGCACTTCCACGTAATAACTCTACCAAAGGTGATCCTATTACAGGAATAGCTTCAGGTACACCTGTCACGATTTTTACTGCCCAATAACCAATTTGGTCCCGAGGTAAGGAATAACCAGTTACACCAAAAGATGCAGTCAATACAGCTAAAACCACACCTGTAACCCAAGTTAATTCGCGGGGTTTTTTAAACCCGCCTGTGAGATATACACGAAATACGTGCAGGATCATCATTAGAACCATCATACTTGCTGACCATCGATGAACTGATCGAATTAACCAACCAAAATTGGCCTCAGTCATTATGTATTGAACAGAGGAAAAAGCTTCTGTAACGGTTGGACGATAGTAAAAAGTCATAGCAAAACCTGTAGCTACTTGTACTAAAAAACAAGTAAGTGTGATCCCCCCTAAACAATAAAATATGTTGACATGAGGAGGAACATATTTACTAGTTATATCATCCGCAATCGCCTGAATCTCGAGACGTTCCTCAAACCAATCATATACCTTATTGAGATAGGTAATCCAAAGGAATTCCCCCTCTGAGAACCGTATATGAGAATTTCATCTCGTACGGCTCAAGCGGAAACACACAAATACTGATTTCAACGGATATGTAATAGAAAGTTCAAAACTTCTTAGCCACTTGATTCGATTTGCCCCAAAGATACGAAGTAACAAAAATCCGGAATCTCTTCTTTGTGATGATAATGCCAAAAATATCAAGTTGGCTCATCCGTCTTTCTTTATGTTGATCGGTACAGGCCTCTTGAATCTTCTCTTCCCTATTTTTTTATTTGTTATTTGATTTGATTTGTTGTTTTTTTGTGCGTAATGCAGATTAATAATAGTTTTGCTATCGACAGGAATTCCCTTGTTGAGACCCTATGAATCAATTGAAACCTCAGATTCATACTAGAACCACGATGATTTAATCAAGCAAAGCCTCAAGCTAAACTCAAAGGTTCTCTGAGTAAGAACCGTTTGATGATCACTTATTCAATGAATGGATGTAATGACTCAACAAAATCTAGAGAAACATTTGTCCTTTGTTCAAACTGAAAGAAGAAAAATCGTTTGATTTAGGAAATACCTATTTGAATTTTTTTTGAGTCCGGTTGCGAAGTCTGAATAGTAAATAGTAGGTATGAATCATAGTTCAAATATTTCTTTTCTTGATCTATTCTATATATTCCGTGCTCCAGATACTAGAATAAATATCCGACGAGGTAGAATCATCTTGATAGAGATGACAGGCCCATTTTCTGTATTATCAATAGGATCAATTATAACAAGTCACACACTCATATTCCGGAAATACCGAAACAAATAAATCTCACGGTCGAACTACCAGAATGGTCTAGAAATCCGAGTCTTTCTTAAGTAAAGTAATTTTTTTGATTGAAAAACTAGGACTTTCTAGTTCTTATGAACCTAACTCATTGAAATTCCATCCAGTAAAACGGAAGAATTATAAATTTCCAAAATAATAGATAGGAATATCGCAAATAGAGCCATTGCGACCCCCATAAGTGGTGTAGTCCCCCAGCCCGGTGCTACTTTACCATATTCCGAATTCAATGGTTTCAATAAATTCCCTACAGTAGTTCGTCTTGGCCCAGATCTAGAACTACCCTCAACGGTTTGTGTAGCCATAAAATACTATTCATTGGTTGAGATCTGTTGACTTTGTATACCATTCCGTTGTAGTTGTAAATAAACGATCTTATCGTAGATCCATTGTGATCTTGAAATTATCTAAAAATGGAAACAGCAACCCTAGTCGCCATCTCCATATCTGGTTTACTTGTAAGCTTTACTGGGTACGCCTTATATACCGCTTTTGGGCAACCCTCTCAACAACTAAGAGATCCATTCGAAGAACACGGGGACTAGTTGAAGTAATGAGTCTCCCATATTGGGAGGCTCATTACTTCAATTGAGATAATGAAAAATTATTTCATTTTTTTAGTTTTAGTCGGAACCTTAGGCGGTTCTCGAAAAAAGATAGCGAAAAAAATTATCCCTAAAGTCGAGACTAAAAGGAATGTATAAACCAATGCTTCCATAGATTCGATCGTGGTTTACAATTATAGCTTCCACACCTATTCATTT